AGCGCTGTAGTAGGGCCGAAGCCCTATAAAAAGAAAATACTGAGCCAAGGACGCCCCGCCTTATCTATAGAAGCAGTCAACTGAGTTCTGAACGAATTAGCTCCTTGGTAATGGCTTAATCTATAGATAGAAAGCCTTATGATGGGAAACTATCACGTTAGGTTTGGAGAGAGATGAGACCGGTTATATAATAAAGAGAGCAGATGCAAGCTTTTTCTTTCAATAGCCGGCCAAATGACTACAGGATCATCGGTCTACTCTACCTCAATTCACCATTTCGAACCTTATACAGAAGGTTTTTCCGTACCAGCTCCTTCTACCTATACCGCAGTTGAAGCACCTAAAGGAGAATTTGGTGTCTTTCTGGTCAGTAATGGAAGCAATCGTCCTTACCGTCGTAAAATAAGAGCACCTGGCTTTGCCCATTCACAAGGACTCGATTCTATGTCCAAACATCACATGCCAGCCGATGTGGTCACCATCATAGGTACTCAAGATATTGTGTCTGGAGAGGTGGATAGATAGGACTACTAGTTGCTCGATCAGGACCCTAGCTTTATTGCGAGCCAAAACCTTGATGGATTCCCCTTCCCTCAGTACTAGACTAGAGATGAACAAATTCCATACATACGCCTGAAATTTCGATCGAAGAATTTGCTTTCTGTTGTTGGTCTTGGAATTTCATGAACGCAGAGCCAAAACGAGAACGGGTTCAGTCGAACACAGATAGTATATAGAAGTGGAAGAGTCTATTTTGTGAAACAAAAAAGGAGCCCCACCATGATGTACAAAAATTTTCTTTTTTTCGTTTTTCACTTTTGCTTTGGTTGAGAATAGGTCTTCTCCGTTTCCTCCTTCCATACAGAAGGAACTCCTTCTTCATGCCATGTCCTTCATGAATGCGAGTTCAGCGAACTGCAGTGCAGTTCTTGCTTCTCTTGAAGACCCTTGATCAGTAGTAAGGCATAGTAAAAAAAAACTGCTAACATAACAAAGTCATGATTGAAAAGAGAGAATGTATAAGTAAGTATGATTAGAAGAGTAAGAAAAGGAAAAACTTAGGTCTTCCCCTTTATCCTCTGGTTACTAAACCTATTCAAATAACAGGTAATCATGCAGCTTGCCAAAATCTCAAGTCCAGAATTCAGACAGCATGCCATCCGCATTTAAAAGAAACTAAACTACACTTCGTCTTACTCATGCCGGACTTCTTTTCACTCCGAGCCGCCAACGCTCGATATAAAAAAGCTGCTTAGACTTGTCACTTTATTAAGAATTCCATCACCTGTTCATCAATTTGCACAACTTATATACAAAGGCGCATCATTACCTTGGGTGCTAAAAAGGGGTATAACTCTATTATCAGAAAGCCTTTCTCCCATGAAATCCGTTAGCAGAACTTCACAACTCCATGTATCAGTTTCAATTAAACAGAAACTTCACTGCGAAAGCACGCAACTCAATTTCCAGACTTTTTTTTTGTTTTGAAAACCCGGGTATATAAAAAATTGGGCTAGGAGAGGGCCTTTATCTCTCGGGTAGCCATTGATTGTCCTGTAAGGAAGCAGTTCCAACTCTTTAGAACAAGGAGTAAGTCAGAGAAATAAAATCAAATAGTAAGAGTCAGACTTTTCTTTCATAGAGAGTCACACCGGCCTGTTGGTACTTTCAAGAGACATGACTATGTGTGTGCTATTCGCGAATTAGAGTGTCGTCTTTTAGGCGACGGATTGAATCCTTTTTCTTATTCTGATTTTGGTTTTCGTATCATGGGTCTTGGTTCCTGCTTTATGGCATTTTGACTAGAATAAGGCGGGGCCCCGTTTCAGCAATGGAAGAGGGGGGAGGGAGTAGGAAGTAACCCCCTTATTACTTTCAGTCCCGGCTTTTCGACCTGGAGGAGAAAGCGACAGCTACATGGGCAACCCTATCTTGTGCACGTATCCGTGTAGAACTCGACATAAAGAAAAGAAGGCTCCCAATCAAGTTGCTATTTTCATCGACTTAGATGTAGGTAGATATCGGGACTTCTTCCTTCCCCGAGTCATTCAGTGAATACTCCCACCAAACCTATATGTAAAAGAGTTCGTCCCAGCAGTAGAATAGTAGTCCACAAGCTGTTGATCACCAGACAGAGTTCGAACGGCTCAGCTTGCTTTCCATAGCACACACACTAAGTAGATAGCACAGGCCCGCTACGGAGCTCATCGAACTTCACTTTTAGAGTGAGACCTGTGCTCGATATGGTTCATTTCAGTGCTTCACCACATCCCTGTACTCACCTTGGTACGGTTCTTCGCTCGGCGCTTAGCTCATTCTTTGACCCCGGACATCAAACCTTAGGGCATTACTCAGAGAAAGAAAAAACCAAACTAAACAACCAAGCTCGGACGGTGTAGAAGAGAAAAAGTCTAGGATTGAGATCTGAGCAGGAATTTTTCCCAGGTGAGTAGCTACCTTTTATTTAGGGTGGTAATTGGTTGCTTGGTCGAGCAGCTGC